AAAAAGAAGATATTGGTAATAAGTCGAATAATAAAATTCTTTTAAACATAAACAATCTTTCACTTTCCCATTCACATGTAAAATTCAAAGGAAATGGAGATAAAATAAATAGAACAAAATGGAATTTAGATTGATATTACTAGTTCTATTCTTACTGGCGAGCCACGACAATTGCACCTATCAAAGCAGCTAAAAGAATTATTGAAATGAGTTCAAATGGAAGAAAAAAATCTGTTGATAAATGAATTCCAATTTGTTGACTATTATTTATCAAATCTTGCTCTATAATCTGATTTGATCTTGTAGTCCAAATAATCCCGTACCATGATATATCTGGAATAGTAGTTATTAGTGAAACAAAAATACTTGTACAAACCACCAAAGTAACTCCATCCCCAACGGTCCAAAGATGAAAATCTTGGTAATATTCTGAACCATTTATGAACATCACAGCAAATATGATTAAAACGTTTATAGCTCCTACGTAAATAAGTAGCTGTGCTGCAGCTACAAAATGGGAGTTTGATAAAATATAGAATAAAGATATACAAACAAGAACCAGTCCCAACGAAAAGGCAGAAAAAATTGGGTTGGTAAATAATACTACTCCTAGACTTCCTAATACAAGACCTGATCCCAGAAAGATTAAAAGAAAATCATGTATCGGTTCAGGTAAATCCATTAGATGAAAAATAAAAGATAAATAAATTTAAATCTCATGACCTTATTGATACGACCAGGAAAAAATTTTATATACTAAATTCCTAATTGAATTAAATCCTAAGGAGTGTGAATTCATCTAGGTACAGTTATAGGACGAATCTAATTCTTTATACGAACGAGTATTCGAAACTATTTCGAAACTATAAACTATATTATTAATAAAATTATATAAATCTAAATATAAATACAGAATTTTATTTGAATTGAATTGTTCGAATTGTATAATCGTCAATTACTGACATTGGTAAACGGCCCAAAGCAATTTGATTATAATTCAATTCGTGACGATCATAAGTCGAAAGTTCATATTCTTCAGTCATTGATAAACAATTTGTTGGACAATACTCAACGCAGTTACCACAAAATATACAGATCCCAAAATCAATACTGTAATTAAGCAATCGTTTCTTTCGAATATCAGTTTCCAGTTTCCAATCAACAACGGGTAGATCTATAGGACATACACGAACACATACTTCACAAGCAATGCACTTATCAAATTCAAAATGGATTCGACCGCGGAAACGTTCCGATGTTATTAATTTTTCATAAGGATATTGAATAGTTACAGGTAAACGATTTGCGTGGGCTAAGGTAATCATGAAACTTTGACCAATGTATCTTGCAGCTCGTACTGTTTGTTGACCATAATTCATGAACCCAGTTACCATAAGGAACATATCGTGAATATCTATGAATATTTTTGTTTTGTTTCTTTCTCTTGTTTGAGACAAGTTATGAATATTGAATATCAATCTTTTACAGTGAAAATAGTCGAAACGAAGTTGTTAATAATAGATTACCCAGAGAAATAGGTAAAAGAAATTTCCATCCAAGATTTAATAATTGATCCATTCTTAGCCTAGGCAAAGTCCATCTTGTTGTGATAGAAAGGAACAAGAACAAATAAGTTTTAGCTAATGTAATAAAGATACCAATTGTAGTTCCAAAAACCCCACATGTTTTATTTATTTCAAAAAGCTCAGAAACAAATATGTACGGAATAGAGATATTCCAACCGCCCAAGTAAAGAACTGTTACAAATAATGAAGAAACTAATAAGTTTAAATAGGAAGCAACGTAAAATAAACCAAATTTTATACCCGAATATTCGGTTTGATAACCTGCTACTAATTCTTCTTCTGCTTCTGGTAAATCAAAAGGTAATCTTTCACATTCCGCTAGGGAAGAAATTAGAAAAATGATAAAACCTATAGGTTGACGCCATAAATTCCATCCCCAAAAACCATATTTTGATTGCGCGTCAACTATATCAACTGTACTTAAACTGTTAGATAATCCTAGTCGGTGATAACATTACTGTTCCCATCGCTATTACAGAACCGTACATGAGATTTTCACCTCATACGGCTCCTCGAAGGTCATAAATAAATCTAAGGGACCGGGCCGGTTATTTATCTTGATATATCCCTAGGATAGATAGGATTCAAATCCATTGGACGGTCCTGAATTAGACCAATTGAATTCTGTCTGTTATAATAATAAATACAAAAAAGGTACTTCCGAATTGATCTCATCCCTTAATAATTTGAATTTGTTGAGTAATAATTGAACTCTTCAATTCAATAAAATACTCCTTTAGAATTCTCAATAACCCGTCGTTTTTGATTACGAAAAAAAATTCGACATTAGTTTATGAATTATGACATAAATTGTATTTCCATGAATATGGATATAAGAAAGAATCAAAAGGGATCCCTCTTTTTTTTATTGTATTCTATTCTTTTGTTTTTTTTTTTCGTTCCTATTCTTCTTTTTTTTATGTGCAAAACAAAAAGGGACTTAAAAAAAGATTAAAGGATTATTTCGTTTCTGATAGTTATTTATTTAATGAGTGGATAGGAGCATACTCTGGATCGGAATTGTGGGGAGTACTGCCTGATTTTTTCTACCAACTTAAAGCCCCAATTTGTATTCTTTTTATATTATGCGGAAATGCTCTTTTGGAGAATTTACATAATCTCCATTACTAATCCTTTGTGTATCTTGGTGTTTCTAACCATCCACGCATTTTTTATCAATCTCCCCTTATGGTAATAGATGTATGGTAATTCATACAAACGATAGTGAAAACTCAATAAGGTTGGTCTTTTGAGCCCGCTTCAAAACAGGATGACTAATCAACCAATTTTGGGGTAAACGCTTTCTTCCGTTTATAATTTTTTTTTCACTTAATTCTTATACATAGAAAATGAGACTCAATATTTTTACTGCAGATTCAAATGAAATTCAAATCATAGTATATTAATTCTATATCTATATATTATATTATATATTAATATATTATATATTAATAATATATATATATATTAATATATTAAGAATTTTAAAGAATTTTATATTAATATTATATTTTATATTAAATAGTTTAAATTAAAATAGTTTATTATATTCTTAAATATAAATATTCTATATTAAAAATACAAATATATATCTATAAATATATATCTATTTTTTTTAATTTTTTTACTAAATATATTGATATTGAATTTCAATTTCATTAAATTAATAATTAAAATTAGAGAATATTATAGAATATTAGAATATTAAATCAATGAATAATGAATAAATGGAAGCTGTTTTATTTCACTCATATAACTATCTGATTTAGTTCATCAATCCGAATTCCGAATAAAAATAATGAAAATCAAAAATCAGGATATCTATTCCATTTTTTCTACCCCTTTCCTATAAAGAAGAAAAGAAATAAAGACGAAAAGAAAGGAGCATGGAAAAGTTTCTGTCTCAACGAATCACACGTAGAGATATTGATAACACACATAGAGTTAATGGTATTTCATAACTAATCGATTGAGCAGCAGCCCGTAGACCACCCAAAAAGGAATATTTATTATTTGACCCATATCCTGACATAAGAAGTCCAATGGGAGCAATACTCGAAATAGCAATCCATAAAAAAACACCGATATTGAGATCAGCTAAAACAAAGTTATAGCCAAAAGGAATTACTGAATAGCTTACTAGAATTGATATGACTGATATGGATGGTCCAATACTGAATAAACGAATATCTCCCCTAGATGGAATAAGATTCTCTTTGAAAAGTAGTTTTGTTCCATCTGCTAGAGCTTGAAGAACTCCCAAAGGACCGGCGTATTCAGGTCCAATACGCTGTTGTATCCCTGCGGATATTTCTCTTTCTAACCATACAATCACTAGCACACCTATTGTGATTCCCAATACAAGAGTCAAAATAGGGACAAGTATCCATATAATTCCATACACCTCTTTTAAAGATTCCAATCTGGAAAAAGAATTGATATCTTGTACTTCTGTTGTATCAATTATCATTTCAACGATCAACTTCTCCCATAATGATATCTATGCTACCTAGTATTGTCATAATATCAGCCAATTTCATTCTTTTAACTAACTGAGGAAGAATTTGCAAATTGATAAAACCCGGGGGACGAATTTTCCATCTCCAAGGAAAACCATTCTGATCCCCTATTAGAAAAATTCCTAATTCTCCCTTTGGGGCTTCAACTCTCACATAAAGTTCTTGTTTCGGTAATTCAAAAGTCGGAGACGGCTTTTTACTAATGAATCGATATTCAAAATCATTCCATTCTGGATCCTTTTCTCTATCAAAGCAACGGATTTCTAAATTCTCATATGGCCCTCCCGGAATTCCTTCCAGAGCCTGTTGAATAATTTTTATGGATTCTACCATTTCACCAATTCGTACTAAATAACGAGCTAATGAATCTCCTTCTTTTTGCCATTGAACTTCCCAATCAAATTCCTCGTAACATTCATAATGATCAACTTTACGTAGATCCCATTGTATTCCGGAAGCCCGAAGCATTGGTCCTGATAAACCCCAATTTATTACTTCCTCTCCACCAACAATGCCTACTCCCTCAACCCGTTCTAAAAAAATAGGATTTCGCGTAATAAGTTTTTGATATTCAACAACCCTTGTTAAAAAATAATCGCAGAAATCCAAACATTTATCTATCCAGCCATGAGGTAGATCAGCCGCTACCCCTCCGATACGAAAAAAATTATGCATCATTCTCATACCTGTGGCAGCTTCGAATAGATCATATATTAATTCTCTTTCTCTGAAAATATAGAAGAAAGGGGTTTGTGCACCAATATCTGCCATAAAAGGTCCCAGCCATAGTAGGTGAGAAGCTATACGACTCAACTCCAACATAATTATTCGAATATAGCTGGCTCTTTTAGGTACTTGAATATTTCCTAACTGTTCCGGTCCATTTACGGTTATTGCTTCTGTGAACATAGTAGCTAAATAATCCCAACGTGTTACATAAGGCAGATATTGTACAATTGTTCGGTTTTCTGCAATTTTTTCCATCCCTCTATGTAAATAACCCAATATTGGTTCACAATCAATAACATCCTCACCATCTAGAGTAACAATAAGTCGAAGAACACCATGCATTGATGGGTGGTGAGGACCCATATTGACTATCATGAGGTCTTTTCTTGTAGCTGGGGCATTCATAGGTTTTTCCTCGATTCATTCTTCCATGAATTGCTTAAAACAAAAATGAGTTCATCAAGATTCAAGATCTAATAAATCGAATAATTCAAAACGACTCTTCAAATTAATTAGTTTGTGGCTCCCGAATATCCAACTGATTAATTAATTTTTTATAACGTATTCCATTTTTCTTTGACAAATAAGACAGGAGTCGTTTCCGTTTTCCCAGAATTTTACGTAAACCCCTTTGAGATAAATAGTCTTTTCTGTGCAATTCCAAATGTGAAGTAAGTCTTCGTATCTTATTGGTGAAATTGAATACTTGAAATTCAATCGATCCCGGGTTTTCTTCTTTTTTTTCTTGTGAAATAACGGATATAAATGATTTTTTTACCATAAAAAAATGAAAGCTTGTCTTTCCCCCCCTTTTTTTATTTTATAGAGTCTAGATATTTTTATTGATCAGTAATAATAATGACACTCATTTTCAATTTGGTATATACAATAATCTTAATTTTCTTAAGAGTTCCTGATTTTTCAAATAAATTTTGATTAATCAACCCAATTCAAATAGGTATACAAAAAATACTATATTTATGCATTCACAAAAGCAAAATTGTAGACTTCAAATAAGAAGATTCAGTTATAGATCTAATGGGTAGGATATATCATTGAATTAGTATCGTGCCTCAGAATAGAGGGTAAGACAATGCGTATGTGCATCTATTTGTTTTCACATATCAGATATGTTACGAGAAATAGAAAAAAAAAAGAAAAATGTAGATTAACTAATTTTCAATCGGGGATACATATGTATCCTTACCATACTGAAACGGCTGCCATTATTGGTATCAAACCAATAGCGATTCATACAAGCTAAATCTTCTAATCGATAATTTGGCCAAAGAAATAACTTTAAATTAATTAGTTTTTTTTTATCTCTATCAAGATCTTTACTTGTAGCCAAAACTTGACAGCAATTATTCACTTTATTCTCATTGTAAAATGCCTTATTTCTATGCACACTATTTCTATTCTTAGGATTGAAACAAATTAGAATTCTCAATTCTCTACGACGTCTAGCGGATAAAATATTTTCAGGAACAAGCAAATCATAATTCTTTTTTTCTTTATTTTCAGTCAGCTTTTGATCTCTTGTTCTTGTAATGGATTTCTTAATAATTTGGTGCTTTCTCTTATGAATAAGCGAAAGGCCTATGATTTGATACATATTAAATTGTTCGTGGTTTCTTCTAGACAGACGAGTTGGTTCGATACTCAATATTCCATTTTTTATCAATTCCGTATTTTTATTCAATTCTGTAAGAGTGAAATCCTTCTGATTCTTAATTTTCATAATATCTAGACTTAGTTCTCCTCTTTGAATAGAGGCTATAGCAATCTCTTTTAGATTTTTCAGTCTAAGCAGGAGACAATATACTTGGATATTATTCATTATTCTTTCATTTAAGCAATCATGCCAGTTCAATTGAAAAGGCAAATACCCTCTTAGGAAGCAATTAAGTTCTGCTTCGATGTTGTTCGTGTATCTATCTTTTTTTACACCCTTTTTTATGTCGGATCCTGCATAATCTTCTTTAACATCTTTTTCTTTCTTTGAAAGGGATGCTTCAAGATTTAGTCGACTTGCATATTCTGTTTTATTCTTTTCCGTGATCTTTTTCTTTTCACTAACATTTTTATTTACATTAAAATTAAAAAAAAGGAATTTGATTGGGATGATCCATGGGTTACTCGTATATGCATTATAAAATATCCAATTTTTAGAGAAGAAAAAAGATTCCCGATTCGCTATAGAACGATTTAGTATTTCTACATTCATTCCCATCCAATCAAAAAGGTTTTTTTTTTTATTGGATGGGTTGATTTCTTGATGAAGCGTAAAATAATAATCGGTATCGATCGAACCCCCAAAATGCATTTTATTTCTAAGACAAAAATTCAGAATTCTCCAATCAAAACACTTTCTATCCAGATTTTTTTCCATATCTAGAATAGAATCTTCTACTATATAATTCTTGATAGGAATATCATCCGTCATATCCAATTTTTTTTTTTTACGCGTGTTGCAATTATAAGAAATCGCTTGGTTATTATTTGCTTGGAATGACGATCTATATCCATAAATATATGAGTCCTTCTTATCTGCATAATTAATAGATTTATATGATAAAAGATCATACCCATATTGTTTTTTCATTTTTTTTTTTTGATTTGTTAATGAGTCTATTTCTTGTTTTTTGTAAAGAATTAATCCGTTTTTTTCATATGAATGATATTTGGTTAAATCTTTATTTTGAGCCACATGGCGTTCATTCATTTTATTTCGCCATTTTTGGGATACTAATCTAGACCATCCATTCTGAGATAAATCGTATTGATAATGACCTTTTAACCAATTTGTCCATTGATTCATTACAGAATTGGGAGCGCTCTTATGTTTTAATTTGGAATGAGATATTCCTTGTACTCCAAAAAAATAATCCTTTATTTCATTCTTAAGAAAAAGAGGTGTTCCATGATATTCAAAAAGGGATCTTAATTTATACTTATCAAAGTTAATAACTTGGGTTTGTGATAATTTAAAAAATACATATGCTTGTGACAAAGAGGATACGTCACAAAAATTCTGTGAATTCGTATTCCTAATATTACAAATTGATTTTTTTATAGTAGAAATAAAGTGAATTAGACTTTGATCTTTTTTATCACTTCTTTTTCTTTCTTCATTTGCTTCATTATTGTAAATGTATTTATTAAGAATTTTTTTTGTTGATTCAAGAAAAAGTTGTACATTGATTTTAGGAATATTAATGATACATAGAAAGATATCTATATATACCCTTTCTATGAAAAATTTAAAAAAATAATGTGATTTGCGGAATAATCGAACATTTCTTTTTTGTAATATCTGCCAAATATTTTTTTGTAATTCTAATCTTTTATCATCATAAGTTGTTTTCTTAGAACAAATATTTCTCTCTGAACCTTTTTTCTTGTCTTTTTTAAATTCTTCTATTTGTTTTATGATTTTCTTTGTTCTATCATTCAGATCTTTTATTTTTTTTTCTGTCAATGAACAGTCTGTCCAATTAATAGATTGAATTGGAATGGTGGATTCGTAAATCATTGGATTACTCTTACTTTTTGTTGAATCTTTTTGAATTTCATTCAATTCATATATTTTTATTTTTTTCAATTCTGATAATGATAGTTTTTTTCTTTTTTCTTTTAGAAATAGAATAATTTGGATGATCCATTGTGCTTTTTCTTTTGTGATATTTAGAAAAGATTTTGTTCTTTGAAAAAAATTCTTTTTCCAAATTTTTATTTTTTTTTTAAGTTCTTTAAAAATGGGATCAAAAAACGAACGTCGGTTTCGGTGAGAAGAAGAAAAGGGAAATTCTACTTCCATTCCGAAAACTGTAAAAAAGAAGAAATCCATTTTTTTCACTTTTTTTTTCATTGGATCCTTTTCCTTTTGAGGGGATCGTAGCTTAGATCTGTATCTGTGCCAAGGTTTCAGACGAAAAGGAAAAAGGACCTTTATTTGAATACCCTCAGTTAGCCAGTTTTTCGGAAATTCTGTTTCGGATAATGGAACGCCATTATAGGTGCACTTAATATACATTTCTCTATTCCAATCCTTTAAATCCTCTGACCATTCGGGAGATTGAAATAATAGTATACGAACGATATTTTTAGTTATTATCAATGAGGGTAATAGAATATATTTTCTAATAATCGAGTGGGTTACTAATAAAAGACCTCTTATTGGTTGAGCATTTTGAGTGTTTTCCCAGGCTTCCGCTATTTCCATACGCTCTGCTTCCTCTTTTTTCTTAATCTCTTTTTTATTTTTCTTTTCCTCTGTATAATCCGAAATTGTCAATTCTGTATTTTTCTTTTTCCACATCCAATTTTGAAAAAAGATTTTCATTGGCTCGAAAATCTCAAAAGAAAAGAAAGAGGATTCGTCAATTTTGTCCAAAAAAAGAGGAGAATGTGGACTTGCTTGAAGGATTTTCCAATTAACAGTTTTACGTCTTTGAACGCGTCTAGATCCTTTGATTATGTCTCGGCTAAAATCCGATTGTTGTGAATAATCTATTAAAGCAAATTCTTCTTTTCCATCAGAATTATCAGTATCCTTGGGATACGTATAAGCATTGGCATTCTCTGAGTTATCAGTATCAGTATAAATTACTATAGGTGGTTTGGGTTTTCTTGAACAAATCTCATAATCTTCTCTTTTACCATTGCTTTCCAGGTATTCTTCTTCGTCAATGAATTTGTATGACCATCGAGGAACTTTTTTACTGCTTTCTTTTATTCCAATACATTTTTTTCTATTTATAATTGTTTTATCGTTTGCATCAGTTAGAATTGCGTCGAATAAGAATTTCATTTTTTTTTTTTTAGCTTCGGAATCCATCTTTTCATGTTCTCGAAATAAATAAAGTCCTTTAAAATTGAAATTGGATACTGATTTTCCAGAAAATTGACTGATCAAGTTAAAAAAAAAACGAATTTCATTTGATAATGATTTTTTATCAAATCTATCTATTTTCTGTTCAAAGTCTGGATAATCAGTATTAATATTAAGAAGGATGGCGTGAATCTTATTTATCAAAATGTAGTTTTTTGTGTAAGTTTTATTCTTGATTGAGAATAAAAAACTTTTTTTGATTCGTCCGCGATAGGGTCCGTTCAACAAAGGATCATATATTTTAGGTAAGTATTTTTTAGTCTCATCATTAC